GTCAAAGACTAGGAGACGCACAACCCCCCCCCCTAAACCCTTTGTTCCTTTCATTTATACTTTGGTTTATATTATCCGCTTATTTATCTTTTGTTTTTATTCTATTCAAATATAAAACTACGGATTCATTCTATATCACTTCGATTTGGATTGAAAAAACAAAGAAGAGATAAGTAAAATCAAATAGTCTTCTTCACAATATACACATCATGACCAGTATAAGTAATTCCCGAAATCCGAAAAAAGAAACAAACAAAATTTTTTTGATCATACACAATTACATAATATAATTGCCAACAACAATTTATTTCTTTTTAGAGTTTGATGTTGAAAAATTCGCGGATCTAGAAATTCATTTCGGACAATTGAACTTTCTCAAACTGTTTCTTTTTAAGAACCAAAAAGATTTGTGCAAAAATAACAGATGCCAAGAAGAGCAAAAGGCCTTGGACACGTAATGGATCTTGAAGTACTACTTCTGCATCCCCCTGACCAAATCCGCCCACATTAGGATTACTCGTTAATGGTTGATCAAGTTTGATGGATTCGCCCTCAGAAACAAGAAGTTCCGGCCCTGGAGGGATAATATCAACCACTTGACGCCCACCCGATGCCTCCACTATGGTTATTTCGTATCCCCCTTTTTCTTTTCGTATGATTTTGCTTACTATACCTGCTGCTGTAGCATTATAAACATTATTGTTACTCTTGCTCCCGTCGGGATAAATCTGACCCCTTCCTCTGTTCCCACCTACGTATATGGGATATTTTAAGAAGTGAACATCTTTCTTAGTAGCGGGGTCCGGGGAAAGAATAGGAAAGGTGATTTCACTATATTTCTGACCAGGAACAGGACCTATCACAAGAATATTTTTTTTAGTAGGCCGGTAACTTTGAAAAGACAGATTTCCTATCTTTTCTTTAATCTCGGGCGAAATACGATCGGGCGGGGCTAGTTCAAACCCCTCGGGTAAAATAAGAACAGCCCCCACATTCAAAGCGCCTTTTTTACCATTAGCAAGAACTTGTTTCACTTGCAGATCATAGGGAATTCGAACAACTGCTTCAAATACAGTATCCGGAAGTACCGCTTGTGGAACCTCGATATCCACGGGTTTATTAGCTAAATGGCAATTGGCACATACAATACGGCCCGTTGCTTCTCGTGGATTTTCATAACCCTGCTGTGCAAAAATGGGATAGGCATTTGAAATGGGTGCCTGAGTTATTATATATATCATGAGCGATAGGGAAATGGATCGAGTAATCTCTTTCTTTATCGACGAAAAGGTTTTTTTAGTTTGCATGGTCCAATCATTGATCCCGAAATTTTCTACAATAAAATTAGGTAGGTCGCTAGTAGAGTTCCCTATCTATAATTTTGCTATTTACTGAAATAATTTTTCTGAAATATTGGAGAGATCCCTTGGCTGGGTAGAAAGAATAAGTACAATTTTGAGTGTTTTGCTTATGGACAAAGTAACAAATATTATAATTGGGTCGTTCAATAATTTTTCAGTCATTCATTGAATGATAAATCACTACAAGTGAAGGAGATACACGATTTAAATAACGAAAGATCCAATATTTAAAAATTGTATCTAAAATGACTGGAAAGGTAGAAACAAGACCGGATATAATTTGATCATTATGAGCAAATCCAAAATCTTTGTAGACAGAGCCAATCATTAATTCCCAACCGTGGGGCGAATGGAATCCTATACATAAATCAGTTAATAAAAGAATAGAAAAAGCTTTTATTGTGTCGCTTAAGTTATATAGGAATTCTTGAACCCAAGAGTTAAGAATAACAAGTTCTTCATTACCTAGAATAGAATAACCACTTAGAATAACGAAACAGATTATATTTGTCGAGAAGTGTAAAATTGTATGGATACGATCCTCATTGTGCATCTTGATCAATTGGGTCGTTTCTTTGTAGATTTCGACGCGAAGCTTTTGTAAATGCGTTTCTGGGTATTCCTTTATCATTTCCTCCAAACGAAGGAGTTCCTCTAAGTCTATGAATTTTTTTAGAATACTCTTTTCTTGAATATCATTCAAAAAAATTTCGGATTGCCTAATATTCCACCAATTAGTAATCCAAGATTCCAGACTTTTTTTAAATGAGAGAGAGATCCACCAAGGCAAAAATACTATAAATGCAAGATATAGAAGGGAAATGAATACTTTCTTTTTTGCCATTTTTCGTCTGTGAATTTTTGAAGTTTTAATGAACTCACCCCATGCGTCGACTCTATATGATACTAATATTTCTATCAAGCATAAGTTATATCCCAAGTCATCGAGCCCATTAATCTATTGCGAGGTTTTTATTTGTGATGCAGTATAGCGGTTAGGTTAGTCCTTGAATCTAGAAAGAATACAGAAATAGAATAAGAAAGAGCCCACTTCAAATTAATATTAGTTGGATTTCGAGACGAAAGAACTCCCGTTCTATTAAATAAAATATCAAATATTATATTAAAAAAAATTATGGACACAAAAAATTTCGTTTTAGGGTTGCTTCGTATACGTTTACTTTGGCTCGAATAGGCGTTCAGAACAAACTTCCGTTAAGTTATGGTATAGAAAAAAAAGAGGGTTCTTGAGTTTTTTCCCTCTTGCAAAGTATTCATTTTTCAGTTCCTTTTTTCAAAATACTTCAATTGGTACGCGCAAGAAATAGGCCAATTCAGCAGCTTTTTGCTCAATTTCTCGTGGAGTCAAATTCTCATCAGTACGCGTCAAGGGAATGGCCCCCTGGCCTCTGATTTCCATATAAAGGACCCGACGAGCAAAAAGACCCTCTTTATTTTCTATTCTGATGGACTGAATATCTTTCATAAGGAATCGCAGAAATATGCGACGGTTTTTTCCAGGAAATCCCCAACGAAAAATACACACTATGCCCTCTTTTATATCGAATCGATCATAACCACTACCTACATTCCACGAAATTGTGCACCACAAGTAGGAGCTAATAAAAAGACCCGCGATTCCATAGAAAGACATCACGATCCCCTGCGGAAAAAAATTTATTTGCTGAGAAGGAAATAAAGATATAAAATTCCTACCAAAATAACTGGAGGTTCCAACCAATACAAACCCTAATGAACCTAAAAAAAGAATAAGGGCCCAACCGAAATTACTTATTTTTCGAGATCCCGCTATAAGTTCTATCCATATACGTTCTGATCGCCAACTCATACTCTCACTAGACCTAGTTGCATTTTATTGGAATTGGAAGAATAACAAAAATAAATTTTATTTTACTTTTTTTTGTTTCCGAAGTAACTCTCATCAACCAGCACTACTATGATGTGAACCTTTTAGAAAAATTCATCGAATTGCTTAGATCCAAACTAAAATAATAACATCTCTTTCATATGATTTCCTATAGATATCCACATATAGATATATTGACTTTCCATTTCCGAAATTCTCCCCGATACCGATCCATTTGAAAATTGTTAGAATTCATTTACCCATATATCATGTTTACACATACATAAGAGCTTAGGCTCGAAAGAAGCCACATGTTATACCATATTCTACTAAATAGATATGGGTGTTATGATCAAAGTCAGTTTTGAAAAAAAAAAAATGGATAAGAGTTGTCCCTATAGTATCTAAAAAATCTTGTTTTTTTGAACATGAAGAGATAAAGAAACCATTGCAATTGCCGGAAATACTAAGCCTACTAAAGGCACAAAAATGGAGGGAAAGTTGTTGAAAGCTATCATTGAATGGGTACCTCGATTTAATATTTGTACCTGTTATTTTTATTTATTGTTTTATATTAATATTTTTTTTTAACCTTATATTGTTATAAAGATATTTTATATATAATAATTATATTATACTTATATTATATATTATACTAAGTATACCTAAGTGAGTATATACCTAAATAAGGAGTATATAAGTATATGTTTTAATAATTTTTTTTTTACTAAATACCTATAAAAAAAAAATGTGTAAATAAAAAATATGTAAATAAACGGACTTATTCACCCTTCTACACGTTTCTACACGAAATATATGTATGATAATACACCTTTTTATTATTCATATTATTAGTTATTTTGTGCTCTTGTCTTATAATTTAATAATTTTAATTTTAAAAAATTTATTCCGTTTTATTAAATTAATTAATAAATTAAAAATGAAGACTCTACTCTACAGCTCTACTTAATCTAAGTTTGATTCAAAGGAAAGAAGGCATGTAACCGAAATAATTCACTCAGAACGCCCTTTAAAGGATTACGTGGTACGATTGGATCGAATAAGCCCTTATGGAATAAATATTCAGCCACTTGTGAATCCTCGGGTACTGTCTTATTCAATGTTTGTTCAATTACTCTTTTACCCGCAAATGCAATGTAAGCGTTGGGTTCAGCAATAATGATATCTCCCAACATACCAAAACTAGCCGTCACCCCACCTGTGGTAGGGGATGTAAGGACTGCGACATAAAATAACTTTTTATTTGATTGATAATCGTATAAAGCGGAAGATATTTTAGCCATTTGCATCAAGCTCAAACTTCCTTCTTGCATGCGTGCTCCTCCGGAAGCACACACTAGAATAAGAGGTAAAAGTTTATTGGTAGCATACTCAGCCAAACGTGTGATTTTTTCACCTACTACGGATCCCATACTACCCCCCATAAACTGAAAATCCATAACCCCAATTGCTACGGGAATGCCATTTAATTGACCTGTGCCTGTTTGAACAGCCTCAGTTAATCCTGTATTTTTTTGATAAGAATCAATACGATCCTTATAAGGTTCCTCCTCCGAATGAAATTGAATGGGATCCAGAGAGACCATGTCTTCATTCATAGGATCCCAAGTACCTGGATCAATCGAACTTTCGATTCTATCGAAACTACTCATTTTCAAATGACATCCACACTGTTCACAAATATTCATTTTTGATTTTAAAAATTTCTTATAATTTAATCCATAACAATTTTCGCATTGAATCCACAAATG